GATAATGTCCAAATACCAAATACGTTCTCTATGTAATCGGTGTAAAATAAAAGGGATCTTTTGGAGGAATATTAAAGAAAGAGATTGTTCTTTTTCCAAAAAAAATTCTTCTAAGAATCCCGAACCTAATTTTCGCATAAAAGTGCGTACTGTACTTTTATGTTTACGAGCCAAAGTTCTAGCACACGAAAGTCGAAGTATATACTTTATACGATACAAAACCTGCTTCTTTGAGGATCCACTGTGATAATGACAAAGATTTCTACATATCCGACAAAATCGATCAATAATATCAGAATCCGATAAATCGGTCCAGATCGGTTTACTTATAGGATTACCCAATACAGTACAAAATTGAGCTTTCGACAATGATCCAATAAGAAAAATAACTGGGGCTATGGTATCTAATTTATTAGTCAGAGTATTTATTAGAAATGAATTCTCTAGCATCTGATTTCTTACTACCAAAGGATTTTTTAGTACACTCGAAAAATACCCCATAAAAGAGAAGGAATAGTTGGGTAATTGCTTTATATGGATCCTATAAGGTTGAAACCAAAAGTGAAAATAAGATTGCCAAAAATTCACAAGATGAAATTTCCATTTCTTCATCAGAAGAAGAGTTCCTTTTGAAGCCAGAATCGCTTTTCCTTTATATCGAACATAATGTATGAAAGTATCTTTGAGGAACCATAGGATCCTCTGAAAAGAATTACAACACACGACCATAAGATATTCTATTTTTCCAAAGAAAAGTGTTCGCTCAATAAAGACTCCAGAAGATATTGATCGTAAATAAGAAGACTGTTTACGAAGAAATAGGAATAGATATTCAAATTCATATACATAAGAATTATGTAGGAACCAAAAGAATCTTTTCTTTCTTTTTGAAAAGACGTAAATAGATTTCTTTGAAGTAATCAGACTATTCAAATTATGATATTCGTGGAAAAACAATCGCAAGAAATGCAAAGAAGGAACATCTTTGATCCAGCATTGAAGGATTTGAACCAAGATTTCCAAATGGATAGGATGGGGTATTAGTAGATCTGACACATAATTTAAATGTGATAATTTATCCTCTAAAAAGGGAAATATTGAATGAATAGATCGTAAATTCTGAGATTTTGGTATTCGTTTTTCTTCAAGGGAAGATACTAATCGTGATGAGAATGGAATTTCCAGAATGACTCCAAAAACTTCTGATATCATTTGAGAATAAAAATGAGAAGAAAAAGAATTCTTGTGACCCCAAAATCCATTTTGGTTAGAATCATTCACCGAAGAAATCAAAGATTCCTGTTGGTACATTCGAGTAATTAAACGTTTCACAAGTACTAAACTATATTTATTGTCATAACCGATAATTTCCACAGGTTCGTAAAAAATCAAACTATTGAAGCTATGATAATGAACAAGTGAGTAAATATACTCCTGAAGGAGTAGCGGATAGAGGAAGTTTTGTTGCCGAAATCTATCTTTTTTAAATCTAAATATCCTTGTCATTCTGCCATTTAAATACATTTCTACTGTAACCAAAAAAGGGAGGCACTTCTTGTGTTATGAAATGATACATAGTGCAATATGGTCAGAACGGCGTATGCATATGTTGTGTTTCTCTTATACTAAAATACTATTTAGAATTTTAGAATAAACTAAGAATTTTAGAATAAACTAAGAATAAACTCTAATAATAATAGAATAAAATAAAAAATAAAAAAAGAAGAAGTAAAAGATTATCTAAAAGTAAGAACAAATAAAGAATATATACCCCGGAGACAGAGAGCCCAATCTACAGATCTTTTTGCTTTCCCTTTCTATCCAATTTTGGTTTCTTTTCTTTCTTTTCCTTGTTAAATATAACTAGACTAACAATAAGAAAAAGGGTAAAGATCTTTTATTTTTGCAACCCAATAACTCTTTTGACTTTGGAAAAAGATTCTTTTTTTATCACTATACTATTTCTTAGACACATCCGTCTCCAATCCACAATAAAGAATAATTAGGATTAAAAAAAAAAAAAGAATCAATGGTCCACTCAAAATTCACAAGAGAACCTTTTCCCACATCAGGCACTAATCTATTTTTAACGTATAATTAGTAATTTGATCGGGTAATCATTCAAATTAAGAAATGAAGCTCGTTGCTTTTTTGTCTTATTCGAATTGGAGCCATAAGACTCTATCCATTTATTCACTAGACCCAAAATACTTTACTGAACTTTAAAGATTTTATAAAAAGAAAAATTCTTGTTCTATTTATATTATGAGTACTAGAAATCTTCTTTTTCTATGATTTTATTATTCTTTTTACGACATGCTTTTTTTTCCATTCATTACCTTTCAGGATCAGTCGCGGTCTTATAAACTCTACCAATAGTCTAGACGAATTCCTTCATCCAAATGTGTAAAAGATCAAAGATCATAGTCGCAATTAAAAGCCGAGTACTCTACCGTTGAGTTAGCAACCCGGATCAATATGAAGTGTAGATATGATCGAAATAAAAAAAATCTAGCAAACTCATCCATTTTACTAAAGTGAAGGAAAGAGCCAATAGGGAATGAAATGGGGATAAAAAGATCTATTTATATACGATCAAATTCTATTTGTTTGATACACCATTGTCAATATGAATGGACTTTTTAGAAAAAAAATTTAAAGAAATTATATATAAATTTGTGTTGTATTTGAAAGAATAAAATTTTGAGCAGAAAAAAAGAAGTAATAAGGAAAAGGTAGAGATAGAAAAAATGCGGCTTTCTTTAATAAAAAAAGAAAGGTACAACACAAATATAAGAAGAAAGGTTACCCCCCTTGTCGAGGGGGGTCCACAAAAATAAGCAAGAAAAAAAGAAAAAAAAAGAGGAAACTTTGAATAAAGAATTACACAAAGATAGAGTAACTAGTACCTATCTTTGTGTAATTCTTTATTCATGATTCTTGTTTTTCCTTTCTTTTTTTATCAAAAGAAATTCGAAATTCTTTAAATAATTCTGCCTTCCTTAAAATATCATAAACAGTTCCTGTGGGTTGAACACCTTTTTCAAGGAAATATAAAATAGCAGGAACATTTGAATAAGTTTGATTCTTTATCGGATCATAAAAACCCACTTTTCGAAGATCTCTTCCTTCTCTTCGGGATCGAACATCAATTGCAACGATTCGATAGATGGCTCATTGGGATAGATGTAGATAAAAGATGCCCCCCTAGAAACGTATACGAAGTTTTCTCCTCATACGGCTCAAGAAAAAATGATTCTAATTTTTCTAATTTCTAGAATTTCTATTTCTATCTATATAGATAGAAATAGAAATGGATCCATAAAGAATTAGACTGTAATTTGAGCCTTTTTTCCTTCTTTACAGAAAAAGAAATTTCATTTGTACTCCTAACTCAAGTTGGATAGTTTTGAAAGAGTTCGAAAGGAAATCCTTCGAATTTCTTGAGCTGTCTCTACCCTATTTTTTTTTCTCCTTTCGGATCTCTTTTTTTTTTTTTTACTCATTCTGATCCAATTGTTGAGACAAGTTAAAATAGTGTTTCCTTGTTCCGGAATTTATTGTCTTTGCTTTGCGCTTTGTGAAATCATTGGGTTTAGACATTACTTCGGTGATCCTTACTCCTTTTAAAAAAGGCAGCAACATACCTCTTTTGTTCTTTCTGTAAAAATCATACGAACGATTGATTCCTTTGTAATACACTCTTGATCTAAACAGTTTGAAAATCTCGATAAATTTTACTTTTTTTCATTTCAAACTTGTTCAAAATTGAACCTTTCCTTTTATCTATATTTATATATAGATGATATATTTACAAAGTTGGTCGAACTTATTGATTGTCACTAACCCTAGATTATTCCCCCGATAAATGAATGAATCATTTTTGCTCGAGCTCCATCATATGCTATACCTTTCTATACCATTAGTATCTTTCTTTAGCAACCCAAGAAAAATTCAATCAGGTTCCTAGCAGAACAAACTATGTCGAGACAAGAGCATCTTCATTCGTATAGAAAATGGTGGATGTCATAATCCACATCCAATCATGTCCTTCAAGTCGCACGTTGCTTTCTACCACATCGTTTCAAACGAAGTTTTACCATAACATCCCTCTCATTTTAATTTTGAACCGTATGCAATTGATTCAATATGGAATCATGAATAGTCATTGGCTGAACCGATACATAATAATCTACACTCATAAACACTTATATGTAAGTGTTTATCCGGAAAAGATTTCACTTAAGATTACCCCATATTTTCTCATATGAATAATATCACATGAAAAAAATCAGGTTTAAGCAAACTTATTTACACCTTCAACAGATCTTTTGGGATTTTCCATAATAAAAGATCCCCCTTTTTCGTTAAAAAAAGAAAGAAAATAGAAACCTAAAAAAAACCTTTGACTTTCTTTTCATTCAAATGAAAAAGAAATCCCCATGAATGGCTAAAAGTTTTTAGCCACTTTAACTAAATAATATACTAAACTAAAGATTTCATCGAAATATTCAATTATAGAATAATAAGATAATCTGAAATAATGAAAAATAATGAAATAATAAGATATTCTTAATAAGAAAAATATACAATATATTCTTATGTCATAATTATGACATATTTTTTCATTTTTTATTTATTTTATTTATGAAATATGATTTTCTGATTCTAATATTATGATTTACTTATTTTTTACCATCTCCAATTGAATCTGATTTTCATTGAATTTAAAACATAATTATGGAGTAGAAAAAGTCTCGTGTAAGGTAAGATCAAAGAGAAAAAAAGAATCCTCAAATTATGAAAATTATGATCTTTTCGCATCCATCTCCATCTTATAAAACAAATAATCGTTAACAAAAGGAATCACAAATATTGAAGAATAAAATACTTGAGTAATTTCATAAATAAAGTAAAAAAAAAAAAAAAGATATGATTCTTAGAATTCAGATTGGATAACATTGTATCCAAAATTAAACAGAAAATTGTTGAATTAGATTTTCAATAGAGAAGAATCTTTCGTTTTGGATGCAAACGATCTGGGACGGAAGGATTCGAACCTCCGAATAACGGGACCAAAACCCGTTGCCTTACCGCTTGGCCACGCCCCATTTTTAGTTGGTCTAAAAAAAGACTAAGATAAATATTGGTTATTCGTCAATAACCAACCAAAAGAAATATAGGACATGTTGCCGCTAGGATTCAACACAATGGATATGGATATAGAATCAAAAAGATTAATTGATCATTACTTAGAATTCAATTAAGATATTGTATGAAAATAGAATTCTTTGTATCCTTATTTTATTGGGGAGAAGTCAAAGAAAAAGAAGGATTTCTTTCTTTTATCTGCCTTTTTCTTTTCAATTTTCCCTCAGAAAAACAACTCAATCCAATCTGATAATTTATTATCATTTCAATTTCATTTGAATTTTGAAGAACAAGAAAAGAATATTTGTTATGTTTAATATCTTTAGTTTAATCTGTCTCTGTCTTAATTCTACCCTTTATTCGAGTAGTTTCTTCTTAGCCAAATTGCCCGAAGCTTATGCCTTTTTCAATCCAATTGTAGACGTTATGCCGGTTATCCCTGTACTTTTTCTTCTCTTAGCCTTTGTTTGGCAAGCTGCTGTAAGTTTTCGATAAGAATGAAATCTCTATTCAATTCAAAATTTATTCGATAAAAAACAGATAAAATTTTGATTCTGAAAATCAATAAGATCATAAATAATATTCAGATAAGTCTGGACATTAGGAACCCTCGATTCAAAAAGCGAAATTCTGGTATTTATTATTGAATTTGAATAAGGGAAGGGCGATGATCTTGATCTTTAATCAGCTAATCAGCTGATTCTTTTTGTTCTGACTTTTCCTTTAGAAGATCCCATACAATACCTAATTATAGATATGGATATGGCAAGAAATTTTTGGTAACAAAAAAAAAACGAATATTATTCATAATATTACATTAGAATATTACATTAAAAATAGAAAGAAATTTGGAGCGTCATGTCAAAATAGTGTATAGCGTGTATCGTAAAATAGGTGATCTATTTCCTTAAACAAAAAATGATCTTATCTTGGAGATTTTTAATGCTTACTCTTAAACTATTTGTTTATACAGTAGTAATATTCTTTGTTTCTCTCTTCATCTTCGGATTCTTATCTAATGATCCGGGGCGTAATCCTGGGCGTGAAGAATAAAAAAAGAGATGAGATTCGTTTTTACTTTTTCCTTGATTTTTTCATAGGTAAATGTATAAATAAATGGAATAGATGCTAAATAAAGATAAAAGATTTATAAAAGAAACTAATCGAAAATTATTCCAATTCGAAAATATCAAGTGATCAGGGGGGTCGGAGAGAGAGGGATTTGAACCCTCGGTACAAATAATTCGTACAACGGATTAGCAATCCGACGCTTTAGTCCACTCAGCCATCTCTCCCCATTCAAAATGGGAAATTTATCATGTGATTTCACACGTGAAGTCAAGATTGAGAACAATCTTTATCTTCCTTCACTTCAATGATCCGAAACAGATTTCTCCAATAGAAAGAATACTTTACTTCTTTTATTTTGTACAAAAGCCGACCTGATTAAGTATAAGTACTGGCCGGGCCAGTACTTCTTTTGTTCCGACGAATAAAAATTGTTATTGAAACAAGAAGACTCATTTTCATTGCCATTCCTAATCATTAGAAATTATATAAGATTCTAATGGAGAAATTCTCTTAGAAATTCTTTCAAAAATTCTAGATTACTATAGAATATTCTATCTATATATTCTATAGTAATTATAGGAAATTAGAGTATAAATTAGAATATTTAGTCTTTCTATTAAAATTTAGAGTAAAAGTGTTCTAGTAATAGTATTCTATTGTATTCTATTATATAGTAAACTACTATATTTTTGTCTTTATTTTCTTATTCTTAAGTATAAGATTCGGAAATTCATCAATGAAAGTTGAAGTTCAGTATTTGATTCATATTTCATATTCATATCATATTCATATGAAATATATAATATATATTAAATATATAATTAATATGTAGCGGGTATAGTTTAGTGGTAAAAGTGTGATTCGTTCTATTAACAACTTCAATAGTTAAGCGGTCTTTCCATTTTTTTCATATTTTATATTCCATTCCGATAAAAAACTTTATTTCTTAAAAAGATTTAATCCTTTACCCCTCAATAGGACATTTGAGGAAAGAATATACATTCTCACGATTTCTATCCAAAAGTCAATCAGAATTTTACAGAATTTTAATAAAAAAATTGGATTATGGAGTCGAGAAGCATAATTTTTTTGATTGGTTAAATTCTTCCAATTCAATGAGTATGAATAAAGGATCTATGGATAATGGATAATAGTAAAAAACTTTCAATCGTAACTAAATCTTCAATTTTTGCGCTGAAAAAGGGCAAGATTGAAGCCAAATAGCTAGAAAATGATGGTTTTGGTTTACTAGAACCCTCGGCTTCTTATTTCAGCTCG